AAAATCCTTAAATTTTAAAATAAAAAAAATCCTTAAATTTTAAAATAAAAAAAATCCTTAAATTTTAAAATAAAAAAAATCCTTAAATTTTAAAATAAAAAAAATCCTTAAATTTTAAAATAAAAAAAATCCTTAAATTTTAAAATAAAAAAAATCCTTAAATTTTAAAATAAAAAATCCTTAAATTTTAAAAGAAAATGAAATCCTTAAATTTTAAAAGAAAATGAAATCCTTAAATTTTCTGAGTTAAGTCTATTGACAAGATTAGTAAAATAAACTTATATTTTATTTATTAATTAAATTGTTATAAAATTAATTTAAATTATTTTTAATTAATATAAAAAAAAATAAAAAAATTTTTAAATTTTTAAAATAAACCAAAATTTTTAAATTTTCTAATTTAAGTTTATTAACAAATTTTGTGAGATAAATTTATATTTTATTTATTAATCAAATTGTTAAAAAATTAATTTAATAAAAATAATTAAAAAAAAATTTAAAAATTAAAATTCAAATTAAATTTAATTATTATTAAAAAAAAATTAATTTAAATTTAAAAAAAATTAATTTGAATTTGTTTTAAATTATAAAATAAAATAATATTAAATAATTATAAATTTAATAAATATAATTTTAATTAATTTTAAAAATATAATTTATATATTAAATAAAATTAAATAAAAAAAATAAAATTAAATTTTAAAATAATATAAATTTATTAATTTAAACTTTAATTTTTAATTAAAAAAAAAATTATATTAAATTAACTTATTTTATTATTTTTATTGGGGAAAAAATTTAATTTTAGTTTATAAGTTAGTTAAAAATTTTTAAAAAAAAATAAATTAAATTTATATTTATTTGATATTAATATATAAATATTTATATGTATATATATAAGTTTTTGCAATAATTTTAATTTAAATAATTAAAATTTAATTTAATATAGAGTATTAAAATATTAAATAAATTTATATTTAGAATATATTTTGTAATAATAATTAATATTGTGCCAGCAATTGCGGTTAAACAATTAATTATAAATTAATTTATTATATTTTAATTAATTAAAAAAAAAATTAAAAAAAAAAATAAATTTATAGTGAAATATGAATTTAAAGATTATTTAAATTTTATAATAAATGAAAATTGATTAATTTTAAGATAAACTAGGATTAGATACCCTATTATAAAAATTATAAATAAAAGAAAAATTAGGTATTAATTGAATAAATCACTAAACTTAAAAAATTTGGCGGTATTTTATTCTATTTAGAGGAATTTGTTTAGTAATTGATGGTCCACGAAAGGATTAACTTAATTATATTAAAAATTTATGTATTGCTGTTTAAAAATTTTTTAAAAAAATAATTTTGTAAGAAAATTTTAAAAAAATTAATTAATTCAAGTCAAAATGTAGTTTTTTAAGATAGGATGAATTACAATAAAAAATAATCGGATTATAAAATTTAATTTTTATATAAAGAAGGATTTAAAAGTAAATTAATTTAATTAAATTAATTGATTTAAGTTTAAAATATGTACATATTGCCCGTCATTTTCATATAAAGTGAAACAAGTCGTAACAAAGTAAATATACTGGAAAGTATATTTAGAATTTTTAAATTTATTTTAAATAAAATATATTATTTACAATAATAAGATTATGAAAATTCATAAATTTAAAAATTAAATTAATATTAATTATATATATATATATATATAATAAATTAAAAATTTATTAGTTTTAATAAAAATAATTTTAATAGAAATAATTTTTAAGTAATTAAAATGAAATAATTAATTTATAAGTAGTATTGTGAAAGAAATAAATTAAATTATTAAAATAAAAATTAATTTTTTTTACCTTTTGAATCAGGGTTTATTAAAATAGTTATTAAAAAAATAATTATCGAATTAATAAGATTTAATTAAATTATATTAGTTAATGTGTCATAATTATTAAAAATAATTAGTTAGAAGAGAAATTTTATTCGTTTATTAAGATATCTATTTATTTAATAAATTAATTTAATTAAGATTAATTATATTAATATATATATATATATATATATATATATATGAATAATTAATTAAAATTTATTGGGCTAAATTAATAAATTTATTTATATTTTTATTAAATTATTTAAATAATAATATTAATGAAAATTTAATTTTTTGAAAAAATGTAATAATTTATATAAATTTCAATAAAATTAATTTGAATGAATTAAAATATTATTAAATTATTATTTTTAATTAAACAAAATAATTAATAATGATAAAATTAGTATAATTAAATTTTTAGCAAAAATAAAGTTAAATTTAAAAATAAAGATAAATTTAAGGAATTCGACAATAATTTTTAGTAAAAATAATTTGCTTACCTGTTTAACAAAAACATGTCTTTATGAAAATAATATAAAGTCTGATCTGCTCAATGAGATATTAAATAGCTGCAGTATTCTGACTGTGCAAAGGTAGCATAATCAATAGTTTTTTAATTAAAAGCTGGTATGAATGATTTGATAAGGTAAATATTGTCTCAAATTTAATAAAATTATAATTTTTTTTATTGTTAAAAAACAATAATAAATTTAAAAGACGAGAAGACCCTATAGATTTTTATTATTTTTATATTAAAAAAAAAATTTAAATAAATAAATAAATTTTAATTTAAAATAATTTGGTTGGGGAAATTATTAAATTTAATAAATTTTAATTATTTTAAAACAAAAATTATTGAATTTTTGATCTTAATTATAAATTGAAAGATTAAATTACCTTAGGGATAACAGCGTAATTTTTTTGGAGAGATCAAATTGATAAAAAAGATTGCGACCTCGATGTTGAATTAAGATAAAATTTTAATGAAGAAGTTAAAAAATTTTGGTCTGTTCGACCATTAAAATCTTACATGATTTGAGTTCAGATCGGTGTGAGCCAGATCGGTTTCTATCTTTAAAATAAATAAAATTAAATTTGTACGAAAGGACTTTTTAATATAAAAATTTTATTTAAAAAAGAGTAAATTTAATTAATTACTTTGGCAGAATAGTGTAATAAATTTAGAATTTATTAATGTATAAATTATACAAGTAATAAATTAAACAAATTTATTTATATTTAATAAAAATATTTACTTTATTAATTTTGGTAACTATCATAATTATATTATCTGTTGCTTTTTTAACTTTATTAGAACGAAAATTTTTAGGTTATATTCAAATACGGAAAGGTCCAAATAAAATTAGAATTATAGGCATATTACAACCTTTTAGGGATGCAATTAAGTTATTAAGTAAAGAATTTAGTTTTGCTATAAGAATTAATTTTATTTATTATATTTTTTCACCTATTTTAAGATTAGTATTAATTTTAATAATATGAATAATTTATCCTATTTGAGTAAATTTTATGATTTTTAAATTGGGGTTAGTTTATTTATTATGTTGTTTTAGTTTAGGTGTTTATGGTTTATTAATATCAGGTTGATCATCAAATTCTTCTTATTCAATATTAGGGTCTATTCGGGGGGTATCTCAATCAATTTCTTATGAGGTTAGGTTAGCTATTATTTTAATTATTCCTATATTAATATTAAATAAAATGAATTTTATTTATTTATTTAATATACAAATAATAGGAGGTTGGAATATAATATTTATATGACCTTTAGGGGTAATATTTTTTTTTAGAATTATAGCTGAGTTAAATCGTACACCATTTGATTTTTCAGAAGGAGAATCTGAGTTAGTTTCGGGGTTTAATATTGAGTATAGAAGAGTAGGATTTATTTTAATTTTTTTATCAGAATATGCAAGAATTATATTTTTAAGATTTTTATTTAGAATTTTTTTTTTGGGGGGGGATTATATAGATATAAATTTTTATTTAAAAATTTTATTTTTAAGAATTATAGTTATTTGGATTCGGGGAACTATACCTCGATTTCGTTATGATTTATTAATATATTTATGTTGAATAATTATTTTACCAATTTCATTAAATTATATATTTTATATAATTATTTTGAAATTTTATATATTTAAGTAAGATAATAGAAAATTTAAATTTCTATTTTATGTTTTCAAAACATATACTTATCAAGTTCATTATCTAAATATTTATAATTACAAAATCATATTTTTTTAGAAGATACGGGTTTATAAAAAAGTATGAAAAATAAATAATAGTTATAATTTGTCTAACTAAGATAAAAGGGGGTTCTACTGGTTTTATCCCTAACCATGTTAATAATATTATATTGTTGAAAAAAAATCAAAAATAAAGTTTATTAAGAGGGTAGAATTTTAATGATATAAATTTATTATTAGAAACAAATGGTATAATTAAAAGAATTAAAATTGATATTAAAAGGGCAATTACACCCCCTAATTTATTGGGGATTGATCGAAGAATGGTGTAAGCGAATAAAAAATATCATTCTGGTTGGATATGAATAGGTGTGATTATGGGGTTAGCTGGTAAAAAATTTTCTGGGTCTCTGAAAATAAATGGGTTTAAAAGAGTGATTATAATTAATAGAGAAAATATTATTATAAATCCTAAAATATCTTTTAAAGTAAAGTAGATATTAAATGGAATTTTATTTAAGTTTCTATTAATTCCAAGAGGGTTATTTGATCCAGTTTCGTGGATAAATAATAAATGAATTATTACTATTATTAAAATAATAAAAGGTAAAATAAAATGAAACGTAAAAAATCGATTAAGTGTGGGGTTAGAAACTGAGAATCCTCCTCAAATTCATTCTACAGTTAATTGACCAATGTATGGAATAGTTGAGACTAAATTGGTAATAACAGTAGCCCCTCAAAAAGATATTTGCCCTCAAGGTAATACATAACCTATAAAAGCTGTTGCTATAGATAATATAAAAATGAAAACTCCAATAATTCAAGGTTTAATTAAATTATATGAACCATAATAGATGTTACGCCCAATATGTATATATATACAAAAAAAAAATATTGAAGCTCCATTTATATGAATTAATCGAAATATTCAACCATAATTAACATCTTGAATAATGTGAATTATTCTATTAAAAGCAATTTCTGTGTTAGCAGAATAATGTATTGATAAAAATAAACCTGATATAATTTGTAATAATAAGGTAATTCCAAGTAAAGACCCAAAATTCCATCAAATTGAGATATTAATTGGGGTAGGGAGTTTAATTAATGAATTATTTATGATAGATAAAATTTTATTAGATTTAAGAATTGATTTATTCATTAGAATTTAATTTGTCGAAGAGGGGCTTTTAATTTAAAACAAATATTTATAATAATAATTATAGAGTAGTAAAGATAAATTATAATGAATATAGTTGATTTATTAAAAATTTTTTTGTATAATAGATTTATATTTATTTGGTCAAATAAATATAAATTTTTATTAAAAAAATTTAAATTAAGTATGAAAAATATTTGGTCTATAAATATGATTATCAAAAAAATTATGATTATAGTAAAAAAAAAAATTTTAAAAAAATTTGTTTTTATGATTTGATAATTTATAAAAAATAATTCATTTCTTCTTAATCTAGTAATATACATGAAAATAATTATTAATCCCCCAATTATTATTAGGAATAAAATATAAGGGATTCAAGATTTAGAAATTAAATTTATAACTAAACAGATAGAAAAGGTTAGTAAAATTAATAAAATTATATAAGTTATAGGATTAAAATTAATAATTTTTGAAGGTGTTATGAAAATTATAATTAAAATAATATTTAGACAAAAAGGTAAGATAAGTAAGTTAGATTTAATCATCAAGAAATAGTTTAAAAAAAATATTAATTTTGGAGATTAATGATATAATAAAGTTTATTTTTTTGAATGCTATAAAAATTTTTTTTTATTATTAATTTACAAGATTAATGTTTTTTTATTAAACTATATAGCAAATTTTTAATTTTATATGTTATTTATCTTTTTATTTATTTATTTTATCTTTTTTTATATTTAGTTTTTATTACAAGCATTTAATATTAATGGTTATTAGGTTAGAATTTATTACAGTTAGTGTTTCTTTTAACATATTTATTTTGATAATAGATATAAAAATTTTATCATTTTTAGTTATATTTATATTAATTTTTTCTGTTTGTGAAGGAGCTTTAATTTTGTCAATATTAGTATTAATAACTCGATTTTATGGGAATGATTATATGAATTCTTTAAGTTTAATAAAATGATAAAATTTTTAATTCTCTTAATATTTAGTTTTTTTTTAAATAAAATAAGATATTATTTAATTGCATTTATTTACCAAAATATTTTATTTTTAATATTATTTTTTATATTAATTATGTATCCTATAGGTATAAGGAGGTGGACTAAGATTTATTATAATTTGGGGTGGGATTATTATTCATTTGGATTGATTCTTTTAAGAGTATGAATTTTGGGTTTAATAATAATAGTGAGAGTAAAATTATTCCAACAATTAAGTTATCCAATTTATTTTAGTTTAATAAATTTTATATTGTTAGTTTTATTAATTTGTTTCAGATCAATAAATGTAATTATATTTTATGTAACTTATGAAACAAGATTAATCCCTATTTTTATTTTAGTTTTAGGTTGGGGGGCACATAGCGAGCGAGTTGGTGCTAGATATTATATAATGTTGTATACTTTGACTGGTTCTTACCCTTTCTTTCATTTAATTACAATTATATATTCAGATTTAGATTCTTTAATATTTATATTTGCAAAAATTAGTTATTTAAATTTTCATATTTATTGAATAATAATTGTAGCTTTTTTAGTTAAAATACCTATATATTTTTTTCATTTATGATTACCTAAGGCTCATGTTGAAGCCCCATTAGTTGGATCAATAATTTTAGCGGGTATTATGTTAAAATTAGGGGGGTATGGAATTTTACGATTTATACCAATTATAATTAATAATTGTTTAGAATTTAATAAGTATATTATAATTATTAGTTTAATTGGGGGGGTTCATTCGAGGTTAATTTGTTTATGTCAAATTGATTTAAAAAGATTAGTGGCTTATTCTTCAGTTGTTCATATAAGAATTATGATAAGGGGGATAATGACAATGTATAGAATAGGTTATTTAGGTGGATTTTTGATAATAATTGCTCATGGGTTATGTTCATCTGGTTTATTTTGTTTGGTTAATATTAATTATGAACGATTAGGGTCTCGAAGAATTATATTAAATAAGGGTATAATTAATTTTTTTCCTTCTTTAAGATTATTATGATTTCTTTTGTGTTCTTCAAATTTATCATTTCCTCCATCATTAAATTTTTTTAGAGAAATTATGTTATTAAATTCTTTATTGATATGAGATAATAAATTAATTTTAATTTTAGTATTAATTTTGTTTTTTAGAGCTTCTTATACATTATATTTATATTCTTCTAGACAACATGGGTTATATAGAAAATTACTTTATATATTCAAAATAGTTTCAGTTAATGATTATTTAGTAATTATTTTACATTGGGCTCCATTAAATATCGTATTTATATATATATATATATATTTATAAAATTTAAATAGTTTAATTAAAAAATTTTGATTTGTGGGATCAAAGATATAAAGTTTTTATTTTAGATAATTTTTATTTATTTATTTATAATTTATATAATATTTTTATTTATTTTTATAATTTTTTTGTTTATATATCTAATTTTTTATAAGTTAGAATTTTTTTTTGAATTTTTAATTTTAAATTTTATATCTTTAAAAATAGAAATTTTATTCTATTTGGATTGGGTTTCAATTTTATTTGTAAGGGTAGTGTTAGTGATTTCATTGATAGTAATTTTTTACAGAATTGAATATATAGAGGGGGATAAAAAAATTAATCAATTTAATATGTTAGTAATTTTATTTGTTATTTCAATAATTTTAATAATTTTAAGACCTAATTTAATTAGAATTTTATTAGGATGGGATGGGTTAGGGTTGAGATCTTATTGTTTAGTAATTTATTATCAAAATAAAATTAGAGCTAATTCAGGTATAGTTACAGTTTTAATAAATCGAGTTGGTGATATTATAATTTTAATAAGAATTGGTTTAATAATATTTAATGGTTCATGAAATTTAATTTTTTTGGAAAAGTTAAATTATAATATTTTATATTTTTTAATCATTGCTTCATTCACAAAAAGTGCTCAAATTCCTTTTTCATCGTGGTTACCTATAGCAATAGCTGCCCCTACCCCAGTTTCTGCTTTAGTTCATTCTTCAACATTAGTAACAGCAGGGGTTTATTTAATAATTCGATTAAATTATTTATTAAATACAAAAATATTAAATTTTATTATATTTATTTCTGTAATAACAATATTTATATCAAGTTTAGGGGCTAATTTTGAGTTTGATTTAAAAAAAATTATTGCTTTATCAACATTAAGACAGTTGGGGGTTATATTTTTTTGTTTATCAATAAATTTATTTGAAGTTTCTTTTTTTCATTTATTAACACATGCAATATTCAAATCTTTATTATTTATATGTTCAGGGGTTATTATCCATAATATGATAGGGTATCAAGATATTCGTCGAATTAGAATAATTGTGTATAATATACCTTTATTAAGAGTTATATTTAATTGTTCAACTATATCTTTATGCGGGATCCCCTTTTTATCAGGGTTTTATTCAAAAGATATAATTTTAGAAATATATTTAATAAGTTTAATAAATAAATTTATTTTATTAATTTTATTTATTTCTATAGGGTTGTCAGTTTCTTATTCAATTCGTTTAATTTATTACACATTTATTAAATTGCCAGAAATTAATTTATATAAATTAAGTTATATAAAATTTAGGTACATAATTTTATCAATATATATATTATTTTTTTTTTCTGTAGTTATTGGGTCAGTTTTAAGGTGGTTATTATTTTCAATAAAAAATAAAATTTATTTAGAATTTCAATTAAAAATAATAATTAATTGATTTATTTTAATAGGGTTTATTATAGGTATAGTAATTAGATATTTTTTTAATAAAATAAAATTTTTTATAATAATAAAAAAATATATTTATTTTTTTTCAACTTTGTGGTTTATATCTTTATTATATCCTATTTTTAATAAAAAAGTTTTAATTTTCTCAAATAAATTAATTATAAAAGTTGAATTAGGGTGAATAGAGTATGTTGAAGGGGGTGAAATAAAAAAAGCTATTATACGTTATTTTAAATTAGATTTAATCCCTAAAAAGTATTTTACTTTACTCACAGTTATTATTTATATTATTGTATATTTTTGACATTAAATTTAAATAGCTTAAAAAAAGTTTAATATTGAAGATATTAAGATGATAAATTTTATCTTTAGATAAATTTATAAATAAAAAATTATTATTTTTATAATGAAAATATAATGTTTTTAGATAAACTATATAAATAAAAATAAAAATGGATTTAAACCATAATTTGAGAAGTTAGAAATTTCTTTTTGTTCATAAACATTATTTTATTAAAAAAAAAATTTAATTGGAAATTTATTCAATATAATTATTAACAATAATTAACCTCTATTTTGGTTTCAATTAAATTTAAGGAAAAATAAATTTCTTTTTTCAAGTCGAAATTGAAAACATTAGAATATGATACTTAATTAAAGATAAGATGTATTAATAAAATCAATAATTTTTAATTGCAAGTTAAATTTTAAACATCCTTATTTTAGTCATGATAAGGCCCCATTTATTCATTCAATATATAATCCTAAGGTTAGGATTAAAATAAAAATTAAAGATGTTTCTATTCAATTTAATAGTATATTGGTGAAAAATGAGGGGATGATAGGTAAAAAAATAATAATTTCAATATCAAAAATTAAAAAAATAATTCTAATTAAATAAAATTGTATAGAAAATGGAAGACGGGAGGAAGATAAAGGGTCGAATCCACATTCGAATGGGGATAATTTTTCTCGGTCTTTTATTTTTTTAGAAGAAACAGATAAATTAATTAAAATAAATAAAAACGGGATGATAATAAAAATTATTAAGATTAAAGAAAAAGTTAGTATTATTTAAACTAAAATTATTAGACTTTTTAATTGGAAATTAAATATACTATATATATTATTTAAATAATAAGTTCATCAGTAAATTGAAATATAAACAAATAACCATACTACATCAACAAAATGTCAATATCATGATCTAGCTTCAAATCCAAAATGATGATGACAAGAAAAATGAAATTTTTTTAATCGTATTATTGTTACAATAATAAAAATAGTACCAATAATTACGTGTAATCCATGGAATCCAGTAATTATAAAAAATGTTGACCCGTAGACTGAATCTGAAATACAGAAAGAAGCTTCATTATATTCTATATATTGTAGCCTAGTAAAGTATACTCCAAGTAAAATTGTTAAATTTATAGAAATTAATCTTTCTTTTAAATTACTATTAAGAATTCTGTAGTGTCTTCAAGTAATTCTAACACCTGAAGATAATAAAATAATGGTATTTAGAAGAGGGATATTATAGGGGTTGAATGGTTGGATTAAAATAGGGGGTCATATTCTACCAATTTCAATTCTTGGGGATAAAGATATGTGGAAGTAAGCTCAAAAAAAAGAGAGAAAAAAAAAAATTTCTGAACAAATAAATAAAATTATTCCTATTCGTATTAATTTTGAAACTTTAAGAGTATGAAATCCTTGGAAAGTTCTTTCACGGATGACATCTCGTCATCATTGAGAAGAACATAAATTTAAGGTTATAAATCCAATTAAAATTAGGTTGTAATTAAATTCATTAAATCATTTAATTGCACCGATTAGTATAATTATTAAGTTAATTGAGGTTAGAATTGGTCAAGGTCTTTGCGTAACTAAATGATAAGGATGATTATAATTTAAATTTAATAAGGATTTATTCATAAATTTTAATTAGTTTCTTTAGTATATAAAACTGTAAGAATAGAAAATACATAAGCTTGGATAACTGAAACTCTAAATTCTAAAATTAATAAAATAATTTGAATTATCACAATTGTTAAGCAGATAGAGATTAAAGAAGAATTAGAGGCTCTTTGACTTAATAAAGTTAACAATAAATGACCAGCAATTATGTTAGCTGTTAATCGAATAGTTAGAGTACCAGGTCGAATTACATTACTAATGGTTTCAATTAAAACTATAAAGGGTATTAACACTAAGGGGGTTCCTTGGGGGATTAAATGTGAAAATATAAAATTAGTATTGTTTAACCACCCAAAAATTATTAATCTAATCCAAAATGGGATAGTTAAACAAATTGAAAAAATTATATGTCTAGATCTAGTAAAAATATAAGGGAATAGCCCTATAAAATTATTAATAAGAATTAATATAAATAAAGAAACAAAATAAATTAAGTTAAAATTATTGAATTTATTTTTTAAAATAATTTTAAATTCATTAATTAAAATTAAATTAATTTTATGATAAAGAGTAAAAAATTTAGATTGTAATATTCAATAAATATTTGGAAGTATTATTAAATTTGAAAAAATTGAGGACCAGTTTCAATCAATAATTGAGTTGGTATTGGTGTCAAAAATTGAAAATAAGTTTCTTATCATTTAAATTTAAAATTTAATTTATTTAAATTTAATTTAAAGAATGGGGTCGGGGTAAAAGAAGAGAAATGAGTGTGAGTAATAATTGTTAATACAACTAAATTGAATAAAATAAATAAGTATAATCAATTATAAGGGGCTATTTGAGGTATTAAAAAATATTAAATTTTTTAATTATTTTAAAATGACATTTTAATGTTATAGATTAACTAATTTTTTTCATTAGAAGTATTCATAAATTACTATTATATGGTTTAAGAGACCAGAGCTTAATTTCAGCCATCTAATGAGACATAATAAATAATATGTATTGGGTGGGGATAAAATGAAAATAGTCAAGCAACAAAATCTCAAGGGGAAGTTCTTTCAACAACAATAGGTATAAATCTATGATTTATACCACAAATTTCTGAACATTGACCAAAATAAACACCTGGGCGATAAGTATAAAGAAAAAATTGATTAATTCGACCTGGGATTGAATCTACTTTTACTCCTAAAGAGGGGACGGTTCATGAGTGAATTACATCAATTGAGGAGATTAATATACGGATAGGGTAGTTGGCGGGGATAACTATTCGGTTATCAACATCAAGTAATCGAAATATATCGGTGTTTTTATTATAATTAAGTATAAAAGAGTTAAATTCAATATTTCAATTAAAATCTGAATATTCGTATCTTCAGTATCATTGATGACCAATTGATTTAATGGTAATAATTGGGGTTCATAATTCATCATGTAAATATAAAATTTTTAAAGAGGGAATAGCTAAAAAAATTAAAATAATTATAGGTATCACAGTTCATGTAATTTCAATAAATTGATTATGAAGGATAAATTTATTATTTATTTTGTTAATGATTAAGGTAAATATTAGGTAAAAGATTATGGTTGTAATCATTACAATAATTATTATAGCATGGTCATGAAAATATAAAAGATTTTCTATTATAGGAGAATTTGCATTTTGTAAATAAATTATTGATCAAGTTGAAATATTTAGATATATATATATATATATATATATATTATCTAAATTCTAAAAAAAAAATAAATTTTATATATGAATTTTAAATTCATTGCACTATTCTGCCATAATAGAAATTTTATCTTAGAGAAATGATAGGGGTTTCGTTAAATCTATGATTTAATGGGGGATAAAGTTGTATTCATTCTATTGAAGAATTTATAAATAATGAGAAAATTCTAATACGTTGAGATCTGAAACTTTCCCAGATAATAAAAATAAAATAAATAATTCTGATTAGTGAGATTAAAGAACCAATTGAAGATAATACATTTCAACATATAAAGGAGTCGGGGTAATCTGAGTATCGACGGGGTATTCCTGCAAGACCTAAAAAATGTTGAGGGAAAAATGTTAAGTTAACTCCAATGAATATTGTAAAAAATTGGATTTTTAATCATTTTTTATTTAAATTAAATCTTGTTATTAAGGGGAATCAATAAATAAATCCTCCTATAATAGCAAATACTGCTCCTATAGATAAAACGTAGTGAAAATGTGCTACTACATAGTATGTATCATGTAAAATAATATCAATTGATGAATTAGCTAAAATTACACCAGTTAATCCCCCAATAGTAAATAAAAAAATAAATCCTATAGATCATAAATTAGTTGGGTTAAAATTAATTTTTTTACCGTGAATTGTGGCGAGTCATCTGAATACTTTAATACCTGTGGGGATTGCAATAATTATAGTAGCTGATGTAAAGTAAGCTCGTGTGTCAACATCTATACCAATAGTAAATATATGATGGGCTCATACAATAAACCCAAGAAATCCAATAGTTAATATAGCGTAAATTATTCCAATTGTTCCAAATGTTTCTTTTTTATTATTTTCATTAAAAATTATATGAGAAATTATTCCGAATCCTGGGAGAATTAAAATATAAACTTCTGGGTGACCAAAAAATCAAAATAAGTGTTGGTAAAGAATAGGGTCACCTCCTCCAGAGGGGTCAAAAAAAGAGGTATTTAAGTTACGGTCAGTTAATAATATAGTAATAGCTCCTGCTAAAACAGGGACTGCAAGTAATAAAAGAATAGTAGTAATTAAAATAGATCATGTGAATAAAGTTAATTGTTCTAATTTTATTTTGTTAGGAAATATATTTAAAATTGTAGTAATAAAATTAATAGCTCCTATAATTGAAGATATACCAGCTAAATGAAGAGAAAAAATTGCTATATCTACAGAAAATCCTTCATGATTTATATTTAAGGATAGAGGGGGGTAAACTGTTCAACCGGTGCCAACACCTTGATTAATAATTCTTCTATTAATTAGGAGAAAAAGGGATGGGGGGAGTAATCAAAATCTTATATTATTTATTCGAGGGAAAGATATATCGGGGGCACCAATTATTAAGGGGATTAATCAATTTCCGAATCCTCCGATTATAATAGGTATAACTATAAAAAAAATTATAATAAAAGCATGAGCAGTGACAATAGAGTTATAAATTTGGTCATTATTAATGAATATGCCAGGGTTACCTAATTCTATACGGATAATAATTCTTATTGATGTTCCTAGTATACCAGATCATATACCAAATAAAAAGTAAAGAATACCAATATCTTTGTGATTAGTGGATATTAATCATTTTTTCATAAAGTAATGTGTCTGATTAAAGTAATAAATTGTAAATTTATTGAAAAGAATAATATTCTTCTTTACTAAAAAAAAATTTTTAGTTTATTAAAAATTTTAAATTGCAAATTTAAAGATATATGAATTTATTACATATAAAATTTTAAGATTTATGAATTTATTGAATGTAAAATTTTAAGATTTAAAAATATTTTTTAATTTTAACTTTGAAGGTTAATAGTTTATTTTAACTTAAAATCTTATGATATTCAAAAACTTATAATTCATAAATTGAATGATTGAGTGAAAAAAAATAATAATAACATATAAATTGAATTAAAGTGAAAAAATTTGTTTAATAGAATTAATTTATTAGATAAATTAAAATTTATTAAAAAAATAATATTTAATCGTATATAATAAATGAAGGTCAAAATTGATAATATAAGAATAATAAGAATGGTTAAGGAATTAAATTGTCATATAGAGTAATATAAAGATATTCATTTTATAATGAATCCAAATGATGGGGGTAATCCTCTTAAAGCAAATAAATTAATAATAATACATAATTTAATTAATTTATTATTTAAAAAAAATAATTGATTAAGATAATAAATTTTTGTTATATTAAATAATATTATTATAGATAAATTAATAATAAAATATGAAATGAAGTAAATTAGTAATATTCATTCACTGAATATTAAGTTTAATAGTAATCATCTAATATGATTGATAGAGGAGTAACTTAATATAATACGAATTGATTGGTGGTTTAACCCAAGTAAGGTACCTGTAATTGAACAAATAATAATGGTAGAAAAAATTAATTTTGGGTAATTAAGGTATATAATTAAGATTAAAGGAATAATTTTTTGTCATGTTGATAAGATTAAACAATTTGTTCAGTTTAAGTTATTTATTAATTGAATAAATCAACTATGAAAGGGGGCGGCACCTAATTTAATTAATACAGCGATATTGATTATAATAATAAAAAAATTTAAATTTTGACTATAATTATTAAAAATTATTATTAAATTAGATGATAATAGTAATATTGATGATCTAATTGCTTGAATAATAAAATATTTAATAGACACTTCTTTAAAAAATTTATTAAAAAAAATTATAAATGGGATGAATGTTATTAGATTAAATTCTAGAGATATTCAAATTGAAAATCAAGAGTTGCAAGATAAAGAAAAAATTGGAGAAATAATAATTCTTGGGATAATATAAATTTTTATGAATATGGATTTTTTAATTTTAATATATATATATATATATATATATATATATATATATTAATGTTAAGAATGCATATTAAATTTTGAATTTAAATGAAGTAGTTAAATTCTATTATATATAATTAAATAATAAAGGTAAGTTTTACATAATTTATTCTATCAAAATAATCCTTTTAATTCAGGCACTTTATTTATAAAAGAAAATTTTAATTTTATAGTTAGGGTATGAACCTAAAAGCTTAATTTAGCTTACTTTTATAGTTAAAATATTAAAAAAAAAATTTTTTTAAATAAATAATTAAATGATTTATTTAAACAAAATGAATTTATTTAATATTTTAATTAGAAAAAGTAAAAATTTGTAATTTAAAATAAATTAATAAATAAATTAATAAATAAATTAATAAATAAATTAATAAATAAATTAATAAATAAATTAATAAATAAATTAATAAATAAATTAATAAATAAATTAATAAATAAATTAATAAATAAATTAATAAATA